CTTTCTTGAATGGAAAGGTAAGGGTCAATTTGATTGTAGAGCCGTATGCAATGCACAAAAAATAATGCCCGTACGGTTGTTCAATTCTATCTTTTTTCCTATTCTTCTTTATCTTTCGTTTCTGTTCCTTTCATCACACCAGATAGAGAACCCTTCTATCATCAGGGTAATGATCCATCAACCTGCGAGTTCTTTTTATGAGGCGCAAACGGGAGAATTTGTCCTGGAAGCGGAAGAACTGCTGAAACTACGCGAAACCATCACAAGGGTTTATGTACAAAGGACGGGCAAACCTTTATGGGTTGTATCTGAAGACATGGAAAGAGACGTTTTTATGTCAGCAACAGAAGCTCAAGCTTATGGAATTGTTGATCTTGTAGCAATTGGATGAAAAAAATGGATTTTCTGCAAATCCGTTATTTTAGATTTTATCTCCGCGTTTACTATTAAATAGAAAAATTTCATAACCATCCGGTTAGGATCAATCTAAACCAGCCCATTATGTATATGATTCAACATGCCAACCATTAAACAACTTATTAGAAATACAAGACAGCCAATTCAAAATGTCACGAAATCCCCCGCTCTTCGGGGATGTCCTCAGCGTCGAGGAACATGTACTAGGGTGTATGTGCGACTCGTTTAGATCATCAGATGGCACAAAAAAAAAGCAAGAAAACCGCTTTCCAGTATGAATGATCAGTACCAGTAAATAGGATAGAATGGAAGAAGGAACTCCATTCACTATCTAAAAAGAAGAAAATAGATCCCTCTATTGTGTATAAAGTTTATGGTTCCATTGGTGCAAATCCAATCACCTGAATTTAAGATGAGAAGAAATTATCCATTGGTAGCAAATGGTTATCCATTAAGCGGAGGAAATCTTATTGAAATTCAAAAAAAAAACATAAAAAAGAAGTGCCAACTCGGTCAAGAACGGACTACGAGGGTCAGCTACCCAGCCAACTTTCATAATTAAATACCGTTACTGTATAGGTGGGTCTCATCGTGAAAGACCTCTTACTGGATAATTCATGGGTAGAGCCAAAGAGTGTGGTATGAACTATACAAGTTACCAATAACATTGATTAAATGAAGTAAAGGCTCCGGTGTATAGAGAAGACCTCACCGTTTAAGAAGTAACCATAGAAACGATGGAACCCACTATTTCTTTATCTTTATCCATTTAATTTATATTTCTTTTTTTTTTTTTTCTTATTGACTATATTTTTGACACCTAACAAAAGAAAAATTAGAATTTCTTCCGTATTTCACAGTAAAATACCTAAAAAAAAATAAAAATCGTGGTCGGGAAGGTTATAGTAGCCAAAGCCACTGGAATTTTTATTTTATATATTGGAAAAATCCGTTTGGTTATTAATAGACCAGGACGGGGAAAAGAATAACTGAAAGAAAAGAAATCAATTAGTTATTCGTCAAAGTTTTATTTATTCAATGACCAGAATTAAACGCGGATATATAGCTCGGAGACGTAGAACAAAAATTCGTTTATTTGCATCAAGTTTTCGAGGGGCTCATTCAAGACTTACTCGCACTATTACTCAACAGAAAATAAGAGCTTTGGTTTCGGCTCATCGGGATAGGGATAAGCAAAAGAGAAATTTTCGTCGTTTGTGGATCACTCGGATAAACGCAGTAATCCGAGAAGGGGGAGTATCCTATAGTTATAGTAAATTAATAAATGATCTATACAAGAGACAGTTGCTTCTTAATCGTAAAATATTGGCCCAAATAGCTATATCAAATAAGAATTGTCTTTATATGATTTCCAACGAAATCAGAAAAGAAGTAGATTGGAAAGAATACACCGGAATAATTTAAACGGAGTTCCCCGGAGAATGAACTCCGGGAAGGTGGAGTCTAAATTACTATGAGAAAATAGGCTAAAGTAGTCAAAATGAATGAACGCGTTCAATAAAAAAAAAGATTTTTTTTTTGATTCGTTTTTTTTCTTACGACACGAGAATAACATATGGATTCTAAGATTTGTCGAACAAAACACCAATCCGCGTTTGAGTTCGGATTGGAATTCTGATTCAAAAAGAATAAGCCTATTTAGTTCTGGTTCTAAGACCAGTAGTTCTAGCGGTCGACTCGGTTCTTTCAAATTGTTTCTCATTATTGAGAAAAGGTAACAAAGATAAAATACGAGCTTGTTTTATAGCAATAGTAATTAATCGTTGTTGTTTCAAGGTCAATCTATTCACCCGTCTAGATAATATTTTTCCTTGTTCACTAATAAATCGACCAATTAAACTCATATTTCTATAATCAATTCGATCCCCCGATTGAATCGGGGGCAAACGCCTACGAAAAGATCGTTTGGATTTAAGAAAAGGTCGCTTGGATTTATCCATGGTTTGTTTTTTTAGTTTATTTCTTATCCCGAAAATCCTATTTTGTAATTGTAATTTTAACCCCAAATAGGATTATTTTATATTTGAATATGTTCTATATAATGTCATTTTTCCCCTGTCAACTCGGTTCGATCTATTTCTTTATTTCCCCATGAATCGTATGTTTGTAACAATAGGGACAGAATTTTCTCAATTCTAATCGATTGGGCGTATTGTGCCGGTTCTTTTGAGTAATATATCTGGAAATGCCCGTTGATACCTTCTTAACACCGTCTCGGATACAACCGGTACATTCCAAAATCACCGTTACTCGCGCATCTTTCCTCTTGGCCATGAACCTCCTTTGGATTTTTGATTTACTCAACTCTTCTATTTTGATTCGAAACGAAGAAAAGGAAGGAAAAAATAGAAGTTACTAACTTGAAATCCAATTCTAAAAGATCAAAATCAATAAAGTAATAATAAATCAAAGCCATAGTAAATAATAAGTATAAGTAAAACAATTAGTTCGAAACTTTATTTCAACCTTAAGGACGGTATTTCAGTTAAAGATCTTGTATTCTTGCCCTAGACTCGCATTTTCCTACTCTACCCCCATGCCTCTATTATTAATATTCCTTTATTTAATTCGAACTTGAAACCGAGTCTTGCAGGCGGTGAATCCACTTTTATTCTTTCTCTTTCGTCCCTTATTCTAAAAATAAGAAAAAAGGGAAAAAAGAGAAAAAGGGGAAGGGGGATTAGTCACAGATATTTGATTGTATCTCTAATCTTCTTCATTCCTTCCGATGTTAATAACTAGAATGAAAAAAACGGGAATGTCAACGCATCCGGGAAAAAACGATTAATCTCTATCAATAGACCTGCTAAAGCCCCGAACCATAGCGTACTTAGTACTGGGGCCACGGAGAGATATGTTTTTAGATCTCGCATTGAAAAACCTCCTTTTTTATTTATAGTAATACATAAAGATAATGCATATATGATCAGATGCATATGTAGTTAAGAGCTACTTAGAGTTGTACACGGAATCCCTAATTCAAATTGAAATGTACAAAGATCCATAAGATTTTTCTTTTCTTATTTTATTATTATATGTTAAATGAGACCAAAAAGACGAAATGGGCAGAAAAATTGTCTTTCTCAATGTAGGAAGTATGAATATGGAAAACAAGACAAGAATTCTCTACAATGACACTGTAGAACAATTGAAGGGATGTGGCGCAGCTTGGTAGCGCGTTTGTTTTGGGTACAAAATGTCACGGGTTCAAATCCTGTCATCCCTACCTATTACTGCTCCTTTGAGCAGTAACGAGGAATCAATTGAGATCGATTCAAATTACACGGAATCATTCATTTTTATGAAACTAGATAATATATGCAGACAAAAAATGGATTAGGTTTAGAAAAGAATCCTTTACAGTCTTATCTATTCTGATAAAAAAGCGCTCTTAGTTCAGTTCGGTAGAACGTGGGTCTCCAAAACCCGATGTCGTAGGTTCAAATCCTACAGAGCGTGATTTTTTCTTGGTAGATCAAATTAAGACTGAAATGGATTCAGTCACTTGCACAGCAATTCGAATTTGACCGCCTGTGGATTAAAGAAAGCAGGAGGCTAATAAAAAAAAAGAAATGTTAATTAATCAAAGGTCCAACTGATCGCCACGCCTGTATTGTAAATATGCAGTTACGAATAATCCAGCCAAAGTAATAGGAATTAGACCTAACACGATTCCAAATAGAAAAACTTCAATCATTTCAATTTTTTGAAAAGGAGAAAAAAAGAGGTAATATCTATACCTAAATATTAATCAGAGTTGACGTGAATCTCAATGAACAAGAATTATTGACGCAGTAAGTAACTATAGAATACACAAAATCTCACAGAAGGATTCCCTTTCTGAATTGTTTCTTTCAAATAGAAATTTTAAATAAGTCGTATCTTGCTCAGACCGATAAATAGAGCTGAAGTTATAGTTAAAGCCACTAGTAGAAAACCAAAATAACTAGTTATAGTAAGCATGAAGGAGCTAAATGAAATAAAGTATTTTTATACATATGTTTCTAAAGCATTTACCTAAGTTTCCATTTTTGTAAAATAGGAGGATATAAAAAAATCCCAATTGAAAGAATAAGTTAAATTGAAAGCTTTTGATTCATCTATCATTATAGACGGCACGAACAAAGATAAAGCGACAGGCATATAAAACGAAACCGATTCATCATTTTTTCCATCTAGCTATTTCGCGATTCCTATCAACTAATTTGTTGAGCGTAAACTAATAATAAGAACTGGATCGTGTAACTTCATTCAAAAATGAAACTCTTTTTGAATTATTATTTGTGAATGAAATTATTATGGAATACAATTTTTTCCATTTTTTTATTTCCATATTTCAAAATAAAGCCTCATCCTTGTACTTGTAGCTGGATCAAGATTTGGATTGAGATCCAATCCAACAATTCATTAGAACTATTGATTCCAATTATTTGATTCTTTCTGCGCTTTCTTTCATCGAATAAGATTTACTACTCATATTTGTTACTAGACGATTAATCAATTCCTTAAAATGAAAAAGAAGGGGATTCCAACAAAAACCGTCTCTACAACCATGAAAAAGC